CTGTCCGTGAGGATCCCAACAGAGCGCCTTCTACTTCTAATAGTAATAGGCCATGAACTAGATCAGAATCATTCTCAACGAATTCATAAGAAGTGATCCAATTTTTTTCATCGGGTCCGGGGGGAGGCCGAAGATCTTGAGCGACCGATCCGGCAGAACAACTCAAAAGATAAAGAAGTATCGTTAATTTCTTCATGCTCGTTCCAAGTTCGAAGTACCATTTGTACAAATAAGAATCCCCTTCCTTACATGATTTCTTCTTCATATAGATAGATATAGGATCTATGGGGCAATTACTTAGAAGTACATTTTGTGCAACAGCCCTTCCTATCTGATAGAAAAGGATCCCATGATCCTGAACCGATCTTACCTGGGATCGCAAATCCCAAGTTTGTCTATGAAGAGCTGATCTAATTGTATTAGTGTCTATAATTGATTTCTTCTGTGTAATACTAATTGATAGGGCCTCATTGGTAAGTGCTACAAGATCTCGTGCACTGGAACCCATGGTTATGGACCCGAATCCGTTAGTATGGAACATTTTCTTTTCCAAGTGAAATCCCCTAGTATATGAAAGAATGAAAAAGTGCTTTCGTTGTTGTGGAATAAGAAGCCTTCGTATCTTAATGCATGTATTTAATTTATTCGGAGCTATTAGAGTGGGATCCACTTTTTGGGGAATATGAGTCGAAGCAATAACAAGAATATTTCTAGTGGAACATCTTTCACTATCTCTGGAGAGATAGTTCACTAATAGACCGAGGGATAAGTAATTCGACTCATTCACATACAGATCATGAATGTTTGGAATCCATATTATGCAAGGGGACATTGCTTTTGCTAATTCTAATTGAGGGGTGGTATCAAATCGGTCTATTTTCGGCGTCATATACATAGTTAGCACATTCGTCATAGTTAGCAGCTCCGTATCAAGGTCATCATCAATATCGTCACTATCATCAATATCGATATCGTCACTATCATCAATATCGATATCGTCAATAAGATAACCTTTAGGCTTGTCATCCAGGAACTTGTTCGGAAATACCGTAATGAAAGGAACATAGGAGTTTGTCGCTAGGTATTTGACCAAATAGGATCGTCCAGTTCCTATGGAACCTATCACTAAAATACCCCTAGAAGGGGATAGGGCTAAGCGGAGCGAAAAGGGTTTTCCATGAGATGGGAAATGAGAACTATTAGCCCCACACGAGGTTTGTGAATAAGTGATTGTCTGATAATGAGCAAGGAATATCCATCTTTCTGCTAAACAGGATCTATTGAACTCATAATTCATTAGATACTTTTTATGAATGTCAACTAAGTATCGTAAGTAAATTGATCCCCGTTGTTCAATCATTTGATAACCAGAGTCATTCTTTGATAAACGATCACTATGAGTCAGACTCAATAGAATTTGATCAATCCCTTTTTCCGTCGTTAAGGTGGAGAACTGAACCAAGAATTCTCTTTCTTCATCATCAATCGAATCACTGTTCGCGACCCAGGATTCTATTTTATCATCAATCCAATCACCGTTCACGTTTTTTCTTTTTCTTATCAATGAATAGATCTCTTTACTTGTACGACTCAGATGTCTCGTATTTCTCGAAAAAGTGATTCGATTGATGGGATTTGGTATGATACTGATGAGATCGATGAGATTGATATTCAAATATTTCTTCTTAGAACGTATTGATTTGACCCCATAAGCGGGACCACCACCCAATAGCATGTTGCCGCCAGAAGCAGAACCCCGTATTTCTTCCAGAGAATCTCCTAATTGTTCCAGAGCAACTAGAAAGAGATTCTTTAACCAGAAAGAATTCAGTTCAGATGTAGGATACCTATCCAGAAGTTTTCGCAACTCAATCTTTGATGATTCCATCATACATGATTTGATCTTTTCTAACTCTGTCTGTAACTCACTAGAGGCTCGGAAAACAAAGAGAAGATGTGTACGAACGAGATATCCAGCAACAAGAAGAAGGAAAAGGATTGAATAGAGGAACTCCCAAGCATTTGGTGATCTCAGATGTGTCCATATCAATGGAACGGGTGACTCATTATTTCGATGAATCATTTCTTCGGACAGAAGAAGATTCTGTAAACACTTACTCGAACTCTCACTTATCAGATTCCATTGTGGAAGAATCGCCCACAATTTTTTCTTAGGAATTGGCCATGATATATCTGATCCATGCATAATATCATGAAAAATGGACACAAATTTTTGACTGCTACTTAGGGAATATTGAAAGGGAATATTCAAAATCAAATAAATATTGTTTTTTAACAGGGTGAAATTTATGAAATTTAGATATTTGCACCCTGTCGAAGTAAGGAACCATGGTATATAGGTTTGGAACAGATTCCATTTTGAGAGATTTGAAAAAGCACTATCTCGTTGAAAGGTTCTACCTACTTCCCGTTTCTCAACGCATTTCTTTAGACAAAGACTCCGTTTTTTCCTCTTTCCTGATGGTAAATATTTCTCAAAACATGGAGTGTGAATCAAACCCATGTTTGAATTGAAACTGAGATAGTGATGCAAGTTTTTCCCTTCTGAATCAGATAGATTCATATCTGAAAGAAGCTGACAATAAGTTCTTTCAAAATTGACTATTTGTTCCTCTGTTAGAGGTGTTCCAGAAATGTCTGCAATCGAGTAAATAGGAACGAATGAATCGGATCGAATTGAAAAATGGAAAGATTTGTACAAGTTATACCTTTCGTCACCACTTTGTGGAAAATCGTTAGGTATGAATATGTCAGATACCTGTGACTCGATTGGTGAAATAGTATCTCTCTCCCCAAAAACATGTTTTTTTTTTTTACCGACACACAAAGAAAATATTTTGTTGCGAATGAACAAGATATTGAGGAATTGTCCATATGTAAAATCATAATTATTGATACGGGTCTTTTCCACATAAAAATGGAATCCTTTGTTACAATAGAACCAGAAGTGATGTGGATGATTCAAGAATCGAAGTCTATTTGCTTTATAAAAAGAAGATATCAATGAACTTCTATGAAATGGTTTTACGGGATTCAGCCAATTGTCTCGATCGTGGGATATCATTGAGAAATCGAAATCCGTGTTCTCAAAGGATTTCCTGCGATTATTTCTAGTATGGAATGAGTCAATCATCCACTTTGGTATCTTATTGAACAAAAATGGTAATATTGTTCCTCCATTGATCAAGAATTTCGATCTTTGGGAAGTATCATGATCATACAATAAGAAGGGTTTCAGTTTATTCAAATAAACGATTTGAACACCTATTGATTCTAACAACTGATTGCAGAGTTGATCATTCAGACCTTTCAATTCATAGATGTGGATCTCGGACCTATGAATGGAGATATTCCCGATACTCACAAAGAAAAAAGGAAGTGACTTAGACAAAAAGAGAAGTGACTTGGACAAAAAGAGAAGTGACTTGGACAAAAAGAAACGAAGTGACTTAGACAAATCTTGTTTGTCGATAACCTCGGACCAATCAATCGAATATTGATTAATACGTAATCGATCGAACATTACTTGAAAACGGTGTTTCTGTTCAGAAACGAAATGTTCCAAATGTTCTTGGAAATTCTTGCTCCCATTGGACCATTTGTATCTATATGCATTAGGATCCCGATTCATGGATCTCTCGGTTCGAGAAATAAGAGGATCGAACCACTTCTTCTGACTCTTTTTCAAATTGGATAAATGTTGGTTGATCGTATATTTTATTATAGTTAGATGATTCAGAGTATCATTTCCTATTTGATGCCTTTGAATTCCATATTCGAAGTTGCGATCGGATCGATTCATTAAAAAGAATCGATTCGATATATTTCTTATGTACCCATAGGTGCTATATTGGATTTGAATCAGATTTCGGATCAATCTATATTGATTGACCGCCTCCATTATGTTGTTGTTAGCAAATACCACTATTTTTGGTTTTGGATCTTCCAAATCGGAGATCCGGACCGATTTTTTTCTGATCCTTCGATAAAAAGATTCATTCTCTTCATAAAAAATAGGAGGTAGAACCCATAAAGATTTCTTTTTCGATTCATCCCTGGAGTTGAATACCTCATTCAATAATTTTTTTTGATCCAATCCGTAGGAATCGATAGACAAGGCAAATCCCTTATGATACACCAAACCCGGCTCGGTTATTGATAGAGTGAATAGATCTGCCATTTCTTGAAATCTCTCTTCTGATTCAAAATCTTGGTATCCCCCCTTGTTCCGGTCATGGAATAGATGAAATAAATCAAAAAATGCATTTTCGTTCAAGAATGAAATCTTATTGGAACTGTCCATATCCGGTTCATCCTTCGGAACCATATCACATCCCGGATCTGATGAAATAGGATGAATTGAGACGGTATTTTGTAAATACGTAATTCTCTTGAATATATCAACTATTTCTTTATTTTCCGATCGCCTGGAAGGGACAAAAGAAACACCTTCTTGTTTCTTCAACAATTTCTGATCTCTAGTCGACCTCTCAGTAGGATTCGAACCCAGATGAAGTTCTGACCATCTATCAGAGAAAAAAGAACGAATTGATCTTGTAGGATTCCCAAGAAATTCTTCGATTTCTTCCGGAAGCAGATGATTATTCATCTGCTTCTCACGTTCCGTGAATAGCCGGGACATTGAGGAATATCCAGAAAGGCATTTTGGGAATCGATCTGATTCTATCTCTGTTCGTTCCGTTTGAAGAAAGGAAGGATCCAAAAGAATCGATCTTTCTTTTAGTTGCTGAATCTCTGTTTGATTAATCAATGTGTGATATTCCGAATCCTCATTCCTAATGGAATCGAAAGGATCTCTGGATTGATCAGAAGATCCTTTCAATTGGCTAGAATCCGTTACTTGAAAGAAAATAGATCTTGTGGAATCATATTGAATATTTGACGATACATTCCGTACCTTGCTAAAAAACCGATCCTTGTTTACCAACCACACATTGTCTAACCAAATCAAATCCTCTCTCGAGACGTTCCTCAAAAAATCCGATTTGTGCTGATTCTTCCCCCAACTAACGAAGAGATCTTGGCGGAATTGCCACATATGAAATTGAGCACAATTTTGCAAAAAAATACCCCACTTGTTTCTCGAGAAGAGATGGGAAACATGCTCAATATCGTTTGATTGAATAGTTGCCTCAGCTCCTTGTTGTTTGAAGAAACCCTCCACCTCAATTGGTCTTTTTTCATGAAAAGCAGACATGAGATAACAAATCAAGTGTTTCACTAAGATTTCGAATAGCTGTCCCGAATTCAAGTTGATTATGTTTCGCTTCTTACTCGGAGAAAGGCGATCAAAGAATTTCCAATCATGGTCCTTGCGGATCGGATCATCCGTATAGGATACAAAAAGAAACTCCAGATATTTGATATCTTTCTCTTTGAATGAGATCTCAATTCCAGCTACGGTTTCATTAGATATCTTACAACTAGAATCCCTCTTTTTTCCGATCTGGTTCCTCCACCGCCGCGAACCCCAGTTAGATTCAGGCATGATACGCTTTTTAGTTATTGGGAGAACCCAAGTACTCTCTTTCGGATCCATGAAACAACTCTCAGAGATCTTTTTCCCTTTTGGAAGATACAGGAGCGAAACAATCAACCTATTGAGATTGGAAGACCAAAAAGATTCTTTCTCTTTCAATGTATAATTTTTGGGTCCAATGGAATTCATAGGTATAGGAAGAAGCCCCATCAAATAGAGATTTTTTCTTTCGACCCTATTTCGATTGTTAGTACGATATATAAGGAACACTACTACAAGCAGTACTACACCCCTGATCGTGAAATATCGAGTGCTTGTTGAACCCTGTGAATCACGTGAAAGTAGGACAGTCCAAATTCGGGGGTCAAAGAGTCTCATAAAGCGCTCTTGGTGGAAAAAAATGGGAGTGAAAGACCCCACCGAATCGAATTTGGTCCATGAATCTAAGAAATAGTGAGAATTCTTGATCTCTCTCAATTCGAAGATCCAGGATTTGAAGTGATGTCCTCTCATTGATTCCTCCTAAGGAATCCAATTCAATGGGAATTGGGTCATTCCCAATGTACAATGACTCCCGCCAAGCATCCATGGCTGAATGGTTAAAGCGCCCAACTCATAATTGGCGAATTCGTAGGTTCAATTCCTGCTGGATGCAGATTGACGGAAGTATTCAATAAGGCTAAGTATCAATGGAATCTCATCATCCATACATAACGAATTGGTATGGTATATTCATACCAACCATAACATATGAAGAGTAAGAACTAGAATTCTTATCGATACTGGAACTCGTGGGGAAGAAAGTGGATTTATGGATGGAATCAAATATGCAGTCTTTACAGAAAAGAGTATTCGGTTATTGGGAAACAATCAATATACTTCTAATGTCGAATCAGGATCAACTAGGACAGAAATAAAGCATTGGGTCGAACTCTTCTTTGGCGTCAAAGTCATAGCTATAAAGAGTCATCGACTCCCGGGAAAGGGTAGAAGAATGGGACCTATTATGGGACATACAATGCATTACAGACGTATGATCATTACGCTTCAACCGGGTTATTCTATTCTACCTCTTATAGAGAAAAGAACTTAAGGGAGTAATCGACCGTGACGCGTTCATTAAAAAAAAATCCTTTTGTAGATAATCATTTATTGGCAAAAATGGAGAAGCTCAACATGAGAGAGGAAAAAGAGATAATAGTAACTTGGTCCCGGGCATCTACCATTATACCCACAATGATCGGCAATACAATTGCCGTTCATAATGGAAAAGCACATATACCTATTTATATAACAGATCGTATGGTGGGTCACAAATTGGGAGAATTCGCACCTACTCTTACTTTCCGTGGACACGCGAGAAACGATACTAGATCTTTCCTTTAATAAAAAAAGTGAAATAGGTGCTCATCGTTCATTGGTGGGAGGTAAACCTTATGTCAAAGTGGAGAAAGTGGAAGAAGACCTTGAAAAAGCAGAAGATGAAGAGGAGCTCGAGCACACAAGTACAAGCTTTAGCTCAACATGTATCTATGTCTGCTCACAAAGCACGAAGAGTCATTGACCAGATTCGTGAGCATTCCTATGAGAAAACACTTATGTTACTGGAACTCATGCCTTATCGAGCATTTTATCCCATTTTTAAACTTGTTTATTCTGCAGCAGCAAATGCTAGTCACAATAAAAATTTCAATGAAGCTGATTCAGTCATTAGTAAAGCCGAAGTCAATGGGGGTACTATCGTGAAAAAGTTCAAACCCCAGGCTAGAGGACGTAGTTATCCAATAGAAAGACTCGCTTGTCATATAATTATTGTATTGAAGGATAGATCTAAAAAGAAAACGGATCAGGATATATTTTTAGAAACAAAAAATGTATGGAGAGATCCTATAATAGAAAGATATATAGAGAAAGAAATAGAGAGAGAAAAAAAAGATGGGTCAAAAAATAAATCCACTTGGTTTCCGACTTGGGGAAAG